AGAATCTTTCCGGATATTTTCAAAACTCAAAAGAAGAACTAAAGCCCTGATCACGGATCAAGATGCAAAAACAGAATGACAAATAGAAGAAGCGGTCAACCAAGCGTATAGACCCTTTTCTTTTGATCCAGCAAAAGTGGATAGGACTAAAGAATAGCAGCTAATCTCGAAGCAGGAACTCCTTCTTGAGTTTTCCAAGATCGGCTGGGCCTAAAGTCAAGCCCCTTTTCTCCATTCCACAAAAAAGACGGAGAAGTGCCTTCTATACGCTAATACACAAAAAATCATACCTACCACACACAGAAGAAAGCATCAGAGATGGTGATCCACCAGGAAAGCACATTGACTCGATCACACCTTTTTCTGAGTACCTTTCTCCGATTTGCACAATAAGGAATTTGTCCAGGGCAGCAGTTTATACAGTTTCAAGCTCAGGGAACAAAAACAAAGAAAACTCAGTCCTTGCTCTTGCTGCGGGTGAGGATGAGGACTTTTTCATTCTCAAGGAAATAAAAAGGAGTGAACCTTAATCTAAAGCCGACTAGAGGAATAGACCAATCGAAGAATTCGACGGCTTGGAAAGAGAAATCGCTCACTGGAGCAACAAACAAATTCCTTCCTTCAGGAAAACAGGGACAAGAACTCAAGCAAAAGCAAGAAGCAACTGGACCTTCTACGACTTTGACCGCTGTTAGGACCGAATCGAATGGAAGACTAGGGGACTCAGTCAAAGACTACTTCCTCTACTTCTCGGTAGGATTCAGTATAGGGGAAAGGAGGGGGAGTTATGCTTACAAGAGAAAGCTGGCCCGAAACAAAAGAAAAGGAACTTAGCCGACATCGACCACTCTTAGGAAACTAGGCTGGACGGACTGCGGGGCTACTCAATCAGACAACCAGACTGCCTATCCAGACCAGATTACCATACTCACTAAGAGACTTGCTTGCTTCCAAGACTTGACTGCAACCTTACCACAATAGGACGAGAGGGAAATGGCCCTTCTTCAAGGTTAAGCTACCTTACCTTAGTCGACTAAGCAAGTGAGACGGGTAGACCACCCGGAAGGAAAGTAGTTTGTTGTGAAGTCTTGGTATGCGGTATTGTCCAAGTCTTTGATTACTTGACTGGACGTACCTACCCTCGTAATTGATAGATAGAAACCTATGGGAAAAGAAAACCCTGTTCTGTTTAGTTTTCTTACTAGTTCTAAAAGTGATCGTAAAGTTCCCCGCTATCGAGTGTGATAAAGCCAAGTTTTCAAGCAGCCAAAAGCAAGTTTGATTGGATGTGCCAGTAGGGCTTCCTAACGTTCTATAATCAACTTAAGCTATCACGAAAAGGCTAAAGGAAGATAAAAAAAAGCGAATCATCTTTCTTTCTATACGATACGCAATTTCGAAATCAGGGAAAAATTCATCTTGATAGCACAGGAAAGAGAGAACATCTTCCTTCTGTGACATTTACCCCGAAAAAAAAGCCTATTCTATACCAGCTTCTTCTATAGATGAGATAACTGGAGCAGATTCAATAGCAAGGGATATTCACCCAGCAGCTCAAGCTGCAGATTCGATTCTGGGCATGAATGTGCAACCTAAAGACTCGCAAGTTTTTTTCCTCTACTTCCCACCGTGGCAGCCTCTAACTCAAAAGCGTTAGTATATATAAAGTGCGCTTTTGGCCTTAGCAGCAAGTACCTTCTACTCCTTGGCATTCACGGATTGGTTATGTAGCAATGCTTCTTGTAAGGATCTTCTGTTTGGTTTTGATTGCCAGTGGCGTACGACCTTCTGTGCGATAGCATGGAAGATTTTGGTTTAGAGTGAAGGTGTCGAGCTGTTTTTGATGGAGACTTTATTCTCCCTCATGATTCTAATCGGAGGATTGCTAACGATGTTTAAATTGCTGTCTCTGCTTTCTATTCGAAGAAAACTGAGCCAAGTATGAAGGTAAGCAAGTTGATTGCTTGGGAATTTCCTTCCGGTTAAAATTCAATACTGATGGTGCTTCGGAACCAAGACTTGCATTGTGCTGCCACGGGACATTCTGGTAAGTCGGGTGCTGGTGGCCTTCTCCGAGACTGTTCAGGAACATAGATCTTTGGGTATACCCGCAAAATTGCTTTCTCTACGAGCCTACAAGCTTAGCTTTGGTTTAGCTTCCAACTAAGGCTCAGGGAGTTCTTTCCCCGGGATTGAGTGAACGATCTCATAGCCCTCCACCCGTAGCCCACAAAAGCGCTTATTTATATAAAAAAATTGTGTACGATACCGCTTTCAAGCTCAAGCTTCTCGGGCTAACTTCTCAGGCAGAGTTCTTCCGCACGCAAATCTATATATCCTCCTTCTGTCTGTTCATCAAAATCAATATCTGTCCGATTGCGCTGTGGATTCAAAAAAGATTTCAAAATCCACTTTTCTTTTTAAAGAAGTCAAGCCAAAACACGGTGTCGAAGCAAGGGAAAGTGAAATCCAAAAACAGAGGAGACATGGTAGGCGATTG